TATATAAAAAAGAAGCTATAACTATTCCCAAATAAGATATACTGACCGACAAAGTTGCATTTGTTATAAATTCATGCCAACCCACAGAATTATTTGACTTTTGATGTAAAAGGTTTCTATACGGGGTTAAGAATTTGGACAATATATCCAAACCACCCCCTTCTTGCCCTTCTTGATTGAAAGGAATTCCGATAGCTCCAACAAAGAAAGTAAATAGGAACAATACAACGATAGGGAATAGCATAGTATTCTCCGATTCATGGGGATAAGGGAGAGTATTCTTAGTGCCAAAATGAGTCAAAAGGCGGATCATGTTCCTTACACTACTATCAAGTCGATATGTTTTCTTATAAAAAAACGGAACCCTTTGCTTTTTATTCATTGTTAATGAAGTTTTCAAAAAAAAGGGGTTTTGAATCGTTTTTAGTCCTTCATTTCCCCATAAAGATATTGAATACAAAGAACTACTTCGTTTTCCACTATAATTTAGAAAATGAACATTTAAGTGTCCTTCAAAAGTAAGTAAATAGATCCGAAACATATAAAATGCGGTAAATCCTGCTGTGGAAAAAGCTATTATTGCGAAAATTGGGGAATACAACCAACTCTCACTAAGAATTTCATCTTTGGACCAAAAACAAGCAAGAGGTGGAATCCCACAAAGAGAAAGTGTACCTAATAAAAAGGCTGTTTTTGTGATTGGCATATGTTTTGTTAAACCCCCCATAAGAACCATATTCTGACTTTTTTCTGGAGAATATCCAACAAGAGCCTCCATTGAATGAATTATTGATCCAGACCCTAAAAACAACAATGCTTTCGAATAAGCATGAGTAATCAAATGAAATAAAGCAGCTCGATAAGAACCCACGCCTAGAGCTAACATCATATAACCCAGTTGAGACATTGTAGAATAGGCCAAAACCCTCTTAATATCCTTTTGAGCAAGAGCTAAAGTAGCTCCTAAAAAGACTGTTATTATACCTATCACAGATATTAGATTCAATATGGAAGGTATGGTTATGAAAAGAGGAAGAAGCCGAGCTACAAGAAAAATTCCTGCGGCTACCATAGTAGCAGCATGGATAAGAGCTGAAATAGGAGTAGGTCCTTCCATGGCATCGGGTAACCATACATGAAGGGGAAATTGCGCAGATTTCGCAAGCGCGCCCCCAAATAATAAGAAGGCACACAAAGTCAAAAATAAAAAAGGAATTTCATTATTATGAACCAAGTTATTAAATATTTGAAATAAATCTCGAAATTCGAAACTACCCGTTATCCAATAAAGACCCAAAATTCCTAATAATAAACTGAAATCCCCTACACGATTAGTTACAAATGCTTTTTGACAGGCCTTTGCGGCAACGGGTCGTGTAAACCAAAAGCCTATTAATAGATAAGAACACATTCCAACGAATTCCCAAAAAATATAAATTTGTATTAAATTAGAACTAGTAACTAAGCCCAACATTGAAGCATTAAAAAAAGCCATATAATAAAAAAATCTTAAATATCCTTGATCATGAAACATATAATTTTCGCTATAAATAAGAACTGTAAGTCCAACAGTAGTAATTAAGATTGACATCGTAGAAGTAAGTGGATCTATCAAATGACCAAACTCTAAAGAAAAATCATTATTGATGGTCCAAGACCATACATATTGATAGATATAACTTCTATTTAGTTGCTGAATAGATAAATAGGCCGAAAGAAGCATAACTATCCCTAACAAAAAAATAGTAGGAAAGGCCCAGATACGGCGAAGATGTTTTGTTGTCGTTGGAAAAAGGAGAAGTCCCACCCCTATTAACATAGGAACGGGAAGTGGAATGAGGGGCATAATCCATGAATATTTATTTGTATATTCCATAAAAAATCAATAAAAAAAATTCTTAATTCATTTTTTCTAATTCACCAGCTCTTATCTCTTTTGACTGAAAAGGATCAACAAAAAAGAAAGATATTCCAAACTAAAATACTAAAATGAATTTTTAGATTTTGAATTCTTAAGTTCGGTATTCTGATTCTTAATACTTTTATAATGCTCTTCAAATATTGAAATGAAGAAGGTTCGAATTTTTCAAAAGAAATTGGAGTAATTTATTTTTTGAAATCAAAATACTGTATTCTTTAACGTTAAAAAATGGACTATTAGTCCCATTCAACTTTTTTCAAATTTCAATTAGTTGGTAGTTCTAACCTTGCCTAGCTTGACTAATTAATTGACTAATTAATTGAATAGTTAATAGAAAAATAAAAAAAAAGATTGAAATGAATTTCAAATAAAGTGGGCAAGACTTGGGTTCTTCAACTTTCAATTTTATGTAAAAAAATTGCATAAAGAAACGATAAACTAGTACAACTAGTACGACAAATAGAGACAACGATCCAATAAAGCATAAAGAACCGATAAACTAGTACGACAAATAGAGACAACGATCCAATAAAGCAAAGAGAGAGGCTTTTTTTCTGCTCTGTCGGACACTCTACACTCTGTGGAATAGAAATTGAAAAAAAAAAAAAACGCACATATTTTTGGTTCTAATAACAAATCTTTTATGCGTTTTTCGCATATTTTCTCTATTCTCTATTTTATAGAAAAAAGTAATTAAATCGAAGTTTGTGTAATCTAAAGAGAAAGGAGATAAATAGAAGAAATACAATGCAATAAAGAATAATTAAATGCAATAAAGAATAATTTGTTTTAAACAATAGATGTCTTTCACATCCAACTATAACAATGAGGGGTTTTGAAAACAATGGCAGTTCCAAAAAAAAGGATTTCTAGTTCGAAAAAGCGAATTCGTAAAAATATCTGGAAAGGAAAAGGGTCCGAGGCGGCGCTCAAAGCTTTGTCATTAGCGAAATGTCTTTTTACCGGGAATTCAAAAAGTTTTTCGAAAGAACACCCCAGAGGCAACCCGCGCGGTTTCTTCAAGAATATTAAACCAAATATAGGGGGGGCGACTTTATGAAAATGAAACCTACACCCTGTGTGATGTTTCTGAAACCTACATCCTTAATGAGTAAGGACCTCTTTATGTTCGTTTTAATCTATATTAGCCGGGGGTATCACGCTGTATAACTTATGCAATCAGTCAGCATAGTGATACTAAGTCCAAAATGGTTGGACTGGCTAAGCAGATAGAAAAAGATAAACTTTTTTTGATTCCGCAACCCTTAGTCTTTGTGCGTTTCTTTGGCTCCTGTACTCACCCTATCACGGGTGAGAACGGGAAAATCTAAATCACGGGTGAGGACGGGAAAATCAAAACTCAATTCGGGTTCACCTTGGCGTATTATCTCGGGATCCGATTAGTTTTCGAATTAATTTGGCGGGGGCAATTCGGAGGTCCCTATATCAAATTGATAATGGCTATTTATTTGGTTTGGCATCAGTCGCCAAATGAAATTTTTCCTAGAATCCTCACATTAAACATACTTTGTCAGCCAGTACAGTCGAGTTTCGTCGACAAAGGCCAACAACCAGAATGCTCACATTAAGCATACTTTGTCAGCCAGTACAGTCCAGTTTCGTCGTAGTAGAAAACAAAGGCCAACAAGCAGTTAAGTTCATAACGAAAAAAAAAAAGAAAAATAACTAAGATTTTTATTCCTGATCGGTAAAATTCATATTAAAAAAAGATGGGTAGGAGGCCCTGTTTTATGGTAAAAACTCCATTAATTTCAGTGATCTCGCAAGAAGAAAAGGAAAAGAATAAGGGGTCCGTTGAATTTCAAGTATTTAGTTTTACCAATAAAATACAAAGCATTTCTTCCCATTTGCAATTTCACAGAAAGGATTATTTATCTCAGAGAGGTTTACATAAACTTTTGCGAAAACGCGAGCGTTTGCTGTCTTATTTATCAAAGAAAAATAGAGTACGTTATAAAGAATTAATAAATAGGTTGAATATTCGAGAGTCAAAAACTAGTGAAATTTGAAACGTTATTTTCAATTAGAAGAATTTCGTTTTCTTATATCCCTAATTTCCATTTTTTATATCCCTTCTATAAAATTGGATTTATTAGATTTTTGCATTTGGATAAATTTAGTTTCGTTTTCGGCAATTCATGAAAGAAAAAAGCGAGGAAAAACTTATGACTATACCAGCTACAAGAAAAGACCTCATGATAGTCAATATGGGCCCTCACCACCCATCAATGCACGGCGTTCTTCGACTCATCCTTACTCTAGACGGTGAAGATGTTATTGATTGTGAACCCATATTGGGTTATTTACACAGAGGGATGGAAAAAATTGCGGAAAATCGAACTATTATACAATATCTGCCTTATGTAACACGTTGGGATTATTTGGCTACTATGTTCACAGAAGGAATAACCGTAAATGCCCCAGAGAAATTAGGAAATATTCAAGTACCTAAAAGGGCCAGCTATATCCGAACAATTATGTTGGAATTAAGTCGTATAGCTTCTCATCTATTATGGCTTGGTCCCTTTATGGCAGATATTGGCGCACAAACCCCCTTTTTTTATATTTTCAGAGAAAGAGAATTAGTATATGATCTATTCGAAGCAGCCACCGGTATGAGAATGATGCATAATTATTTTCGTATCGGAGGAGTTGCGGCTGATCTACCTCATGGTTGGATAGATAAATGCTTGGATTTCTGTGATTATTTTTTAACAGGACTTGCTGAATATGAAAAACTTATTACGAGGAATCCCATTTTTTTAGAGCGAGTAGAGGGAATAGGCATTATTGGTAAAGAAGAAGCAATAAATTGGGGTTTATCAGGCCCGATGCTACGAGCTTCCGGAATACAATGGGATCTTCGTAAAATCGACACTTATGAATGTTACAACGAATTCGATTGGGAAGTTCAGTGGCAAAAAGAAGGAGATTCATTAGCTCGTTTTTTAGTCCGAATCGGTGAAATGAGGGAATCCATAAAAATTATTCAACAGGCTCTGGAAGGAATTCCGGGGGGGCCCTATGAGAATTTAGAAATTCGATGTTTTGATAGAGAAAGGTATCCAGAATGGGGTGGTTTTGAATATAGATTCGTCAGTAAAAAACCTTCTCCTACTTTTGAATTGCCGAAACAAGAACTTTATGTGAGAGTTGAAGCCCCAAAAGGAGAATTGGGAATTTTTCTGATAGGAGATCAGAGCAGTTTTCCTTGGAGATGGAAAATACGTCCACCGGGTTTTATGAATTTGCAAATTCTTCCTCAGTTAGTTAAAAGAATGAAATTGGCTGATATTATGACGATACTAGGTAGCATAGATATCATTATGGGAGAGGTTGATCGTTGAGATGATAATTGATACAAGAGAAGTACAAAATATCAATTCTTTTTCCGGATTCGAATCCTTAGAAGAAGTCTATGGGACTGTCTGGATCCTTGTCCCTATTTTGATCCTTGTATTGGGAATCACAATAGGTGTATTAGTAATTGTGTGGTTAGAAAGAGAAATATCCGCAGGGATACAACAACGTATTGGGCCTGAATACGCCGGTCCTTTGGGAATTCTTCAAGCTCTAGCAGATGGAATAAAACTCCTTTTCAAAGAGAATCTTCTTCCATCTAGAGGGGATATTCGTTTGTTCAGTCTTGGCCCATCCACGGCAGTCATATCAATTCTCCTAAGTTATTCAGTAATTCCTTTTAGCTATCGTCTTGTTTTAGCTGATCTAAATATTGGTGTTTTTTTATGGATTGCCATTGCAAGTATTGCTCCCATTGGACTTCTTATGTCAGGATATGGATCAAATAATAAATATTCCTTTTTAGGTGGTCTACGAGCTACTGCTCAATCAATTAGTTATGAAATACCACTAACTCTCTGTGTGTTGTCAATATCTCTACGTGCGATTCGTTAAAAAAAAACAGAAAACCTTCCCTATTCATCATTCGGGTTGATGGACTAAACCAGGTAGTTATATGAGTGAAAGAAAACAGCTTAAAAAAGAAAATTTGGAAATTGGCAGTAAAAAATGGATTCTCATTTCCTTAGGTACAAGAGAAAGAGTTAGGCGGAAGTAAATAGTAAGGGAAAGGACCTTTGCCCCAAGTAAATAGTAGGGGAAAGGACCTTTGCCCCAAGATTGGTTGATTAGTCGTCCCGGCTTGAAGCGGGCTCAAAAAAAGCAAAACCGTATTTGGTTTTGATACCCTTTCTATCTATTACGCTAAAATAGGGGGCTGATGAAAAATGAGTGGATGGTTAGGAACACCAAAATACGGAAAGGGTTTGTAATGGAGATTTGAAAAAAAAAACTGTTCAAAAAAAGGAAGAGTAATTTGGGGCTTTCAATTGGTAGAAATGATTAAGCAGTACTCCTCAAAATTCCGATCCCGAGTATGCTCGTACCCACCGATTAAACAAATAACTATAAGGAACGAAAAAATCCTTTATTTACTTTTATTTGAAACCCATCCTTTTTTGTTAGTTTGTTAGAAAGAAGAATGGGAACCGAAAAAAAGGAAATAATCAAATTACAATCGAAAAAATGGATATATATATATATGTCTATTTTTCATATATATATATGTCTATTTTTCATATATACATTTATATGGAGCTAGAACTCGTGGCACTATTCATGAACTAACCTACAATAATAATATAAAATTCGCAATTGACAACTCTGGGTTGAAATATTTATGGATATCTTGAAACGGAGTATTTTATTCAAGTATTGAGCTATTACTCAAGAAGTCAAAATTTACATTTTTCAAGTAAAGGATGAGATGAATTCAGAAATACTTCCCCTTTTTTTATTTTTAGTAGACAGAATTCCATTCGTCTAATTCCGGACCTTCCAATAGGTTTTTTAAAACTTTATCTATGCTCCAAACATATACAGATTGAAGTAATACTACCTGGTCCTTAAATTTAGCAATTTATTTGCGACGCTAGAGGAGCCGTATGAGGTCAAAATCTCATGTACGGTTCTGTAATAGCGGTGGGAACAGTAATAGTCTTGCCGACTATGATTTTCTAACAGTTCAAGTACAGTTGATATAGTTGAAGCGCAGTCCAAATACGGTTTTTGGGGGTGGAATTTGTGGCGTCAACCTATAGGGTTCATCGTTTTGCTAATTTCTTCCCTAGCGGAATGTGAAAGATTACCCTTCGATTTACCAGAAGCAGAGGAAGAATTAGTAGCAGGTTATCAAACGGAATATTCGGGTATAAAATTTGGTTTATTTTACGTTACTTCCTATTTCAATTTATTAGTTTCTTCCTTATTTGTAACAATTCTTTACTTGGGTGGTTGGAATCTCTCTATTCCGTGGATAGACTTTCCTCAATTATTTGAAATAAATAAGGTGGGTGCAATCTTTGGAACAACAATCTCGCTTTTTATTACATTAGCTAAAACTTTTTTTTTCTTGTTCATTTCTATTACAACAAGATGGACTTTACCTAGGGTAAGAATGGACCAACTCTTAAACCTTGGGTGGAAATTTCTTTTACCGATTTCTCTTGGCAATCTATTATTAACAACTTCTTCTCAACTCCTTTCGCTGTAATAGTGTAATATAAAAAAAAGAATAGGATATTCTCTATTCGTGGCTTGTCTTAAATCAAGAGAAAGAAAGATAAAATTATTCATAGATATTCGCAATATGTTTCCTATGGTAACTGGATTCATGAATTATGGTCAACAAACAGTACAAGCCGCACGGTACATCGGTCAAAGTTTTATGATTACCTTATCCCACGCAAATCGTTTCCCTGTAACTATTCAATATCCTTATGAAAAATTAATTACATCGGAGCGTTTTCGCGGTCGAATCCATTTTGAATTTGATAAATGCATTGCTTGTGAAGTATGTGTTCGTGTATGCCCTATAGACCTACCTGTTGTTGATTGGAAATTTGAAACCGATATTCGAAAGAAACGCCTGTTTAATTACAGTATTGATTTTGGAATCTGTATATTTTGTGGTAATTGCGTCGAGTATTGTCCAACAAATTGTTTATCGATGACCGAGGAATATGAGCTTTCAACCTATGATCGTCACGAATTGAATTATAATCAAATTGCTCTGGGTCGTTTACCAATGCCGGTAATTGAGGATTATACAATTCGAACAATTTTGAATTCGCCTACAAATAAAAAAAGAAAAATCGGGAAAACCCCTTGATTCTTGATTAAAGAAAAATTTCCAATTAATAAACTAAAGTTTCGATTTTGACCTAGGGGAATTCGTTCTTTATTTTTTCTTGTTCAATAAGGACAAATTGGAACTATTGATTGGTTAGATAAGAGAATTTCGCACGCTTCTCTTCTTTCGAATAAAGAAAGAAAGGAAAGAAAGAGGAGTATGGGGTGTTGGTTCAATAATTCTACTTACGGCAATTCGTACTCATTAGAATTTCATTCAACTTGAAATGGGGGCGTATCGTAAAACATTCCTGATGGGATCAAGAAGCTCATGAAAAAGATTTCCATTTATTTATCTGTTACATATAATGGATTTGCCCGGACCAATACATGATTTTCTTTTAGTCTTTCTGGGATCAGGTCTTATATTAGGGGGTCTCGGAGTGGTATTACTTACCAACCTCATTTATTCCGCCTTTTCGTTGGGATTGGTTTTTATTTGTATATCTTTATTTTATATTCTAGCAAACTCCCATTTTGTAGCTGCTGCACAGCTCCTTATTTACGTGGGAGCTATAAACATTTTAATCATATTTGCTGTGATGTTCATAAATGGTTCAGAATATTCCAAAGATTTGAACCTTGGGACTGTTGGGGATGGGGCTACTTCACTAGTTTGTACAACTCTTTTTCTTTCACTAATTTCTAATATTTTAGATACATCGTGGTATGGGATTATTTGGACTACAAGAGCAACCCAGATTGTAGAGAAAGATTTGATAAGTAATAGTCAACAAATTGGAATTCGTTTATCAACAGACTTTTTTCTTCCATTTGAACTCATTTCTATAATTCTTTTAGTTGCTTTAATAGGTGCAATTGCCGTGGCTCGCCAGTAAACTTTCTAATTAGAACCAACAAAACAACGGAAAATGGAAGTTAACCTTCTTTTCTTTTCTCTTATCATATCTAGTTTCTTTGAATTCTATTTGAAGACTTTTGAATTCCTATATTTCGAATTTCTATATTTTGAATTCCTATATTCCTATACTATATTCCTATATTAAGTATATAAAACGGAAACTCCCCTTTTTCGACCTATTGCCAATATATTTTTTTGTTTCATACTTGTTTTTTTTAGTAGTGTTAAAATGAATCGAATCTGTTGGATTCTTGTTCATATTGAAATGAATTCAAATTGATAAGGAGCTGCTCAATGATGCTCGAACATGTCCTTGTTTTGAGTGCTTTTTTATTTTCTATTGGTATCTGTGGATTAATCACGAGTCGGAATATGGTTAGGGCCCTTATGTGTCTTGAACTTATGCTGAATGCGGTTAATATGAATTTCGTAACATTTTCTGATTTTTTTGATAGTCGCCAATTAAAGGGTGCCATTTTTTCCATTTTTGTTATAGCCATTGGAGCCGCTGAAGCAGCTATTGGACCGGCCATTCTTTCGTCAATTTATCATAACAAAAAATCAACTCGTATTAATCAATCGAATTTATTGAAAAAGTAGTATTAATCAGAAAAATGAGGCTATTATTATTCATCAATTTGCATTGGCCTGTATGATATGAAACCTAGACGCTATTTGCGAAAACGGCGGAAGTCAAAGTATCTTTTCCCTTTTTTTTTTTTTTTTAAGAGTCAACTCAAAGGAAAGGTAGGTTGAAAAATTCTGCTAAATCATTGATTCATCTGGTGTATAAATATATGAGTTATTATCAAATAAATTGACTAGATCGAAAATTTATGTTATGACGTTTCAAAATTGATAGACCCCATGGCACACTCAGTAAAGATTTATGATACATGTATAGGATGTACTCAATGTGTCAGAGCCTGTCCCACAGACGTGTTAGAAATGATACCTTGGGACGGATGTAAAGCTAAGCAAATTGCTTCCGCTCCAAGAACAGAGGACTGTGTCGGTTGTAAGAGATGTGAATCTGCCTGTCCAACGGATTTCTTAAGCGTTCGGGTTTATTTATGGCATGAAACAACTCGAAGCATGGGTCTAGCTTATTAAATTAATACATTTAAGAAAACCCCAGTTGAATTGAATACATTTTTCTTTTTTACCGACAAAACCCGTACTCGAAAAAGAAAACAGAATATATTCTATTTTTGAGCATGGGTTTTATGGTCCAAGTCCAAGCGTATCTTGTCTTTACCACGAATTATTTTCCTTGGTTAACAATAATTGTCATTTTTCCGATATCCGCGGGTTCCTTAATTTTCTTTTTCCCTCATAGAGGAAATAAGGTAACTAGATGGTATACTTTGTGCATATGTTCACTAGAGCTCCTTCTAACGGCCTATGCATTCTCTTACCATTTGCAACTGGACGATCCATTAATCCAACTTGTGGAGAATTATAAATGGATCCATTTTTTTCAGTTTTACTGGAGATTGGGAATAGACGGACTTTCTCTTGGACCCATTTTACTGACAGGATTTATCACCACTTTAGCTACTTTAGCGGCTTGGCCGGTTACTCGAAATTCACGATTATTCTATTTCCTGATGTTAGCAATGTACAGCGGTCAAATAGGATCATTTTCTTCTCGGGATCTTTTGCTCTTTTTCATCATGTGGGAATTAGAGTTAATTCCCGTTTATTTACTTCTATCCCTGTGGGGGGGGAAGAAACGCCTGTATTCAGCTACAAAATTTCTTTTGTACACTGCAGGAAGCTCCCTCTTTCTATTAATAGGGGTTCTAAGTATCGGATTATTTGGTTCCAACGAACCAACATTCCATTTTGAAATATCAGCTCATCAATCGTATCCTGCGGCACTGGAAATAATATTCTATATTGGCTTTCTTATTGCTTTTGCTGTCAAATTGCCGATTATACCCTTACATACATGGTTACCAGACACTCACGGAGAGGCCCATTACAGCACTTGCATGCTTCTAGCCGGAATCTTATTAAAAATGGGAGCTTATGGATTGGTTCGGATTAATGTGGAATTTTTGCCCCATGCGCATTCGATGTTTTCCCCCTACTTGATTACAATAGGCGCAATCCAAATAGTCTACGCAGCTTCAACATCTCTTGGTCAGCGTAATTTAAAAAAAAGAATAGCCTATTCCTCTGTATCTCATATGGGTTTCATAATTATCGGAATTAGCTCTATAACGGATACGGGGCTTAACGGAGCCATTTTACAAATAATCTCTCATGGGTTTATTGGTGCTTCGCTTTTTTTCTTGGCAGGGACGAGTTATGATAGAATACGTCTTGTTTCTTTTCACGAAATGGGCGGAATGGCTGTCGCCATTCCAAAAGTATTTACGATGTTCAGTATCTTATCAATGGCCTCCCTTGCATTACCAGGTATGAGCGGGTTTGTTGCAGAATTGATAGTATTTTTTGGAATAATCACCAGCCAAAAATTGCTTTTAATGCCAAAAATACTAATTACTTTTGTAATGGCAATTGGAATGATATTAACTCCGATTTATTCATTATCTATGTTACGCCAGATGTTCTATGGCTACAGACTTTTGAATGCCCCAACCCCCCCTTTTTTTGATTCTGGGCCACGAGAGTTATTTGTTTCGATTTCTATCCTTCTACCCGTAATAGGTATTGGTATTTATCCCGATTTTCTTCTGTCATTATCGGTTGACAGGGTTGAACTTATTGTATCTAATTTTTTTCTAGAGAGCTTTCAGAAATAAAACAAAAAAGAAACCTTACGGAAAAGGAGAATTCTCATTGGACACTCAAAAAGAAGGTTCTTTGTCTTAGGTTGAAGTGAAACAAAAAGAGTCCAAATTTGGATTTGTAATCAGACATCTTTGGCCCTTGGGAGAACCCTTTGAATCAAGTTGTGCGTAGTGATTCAAACGGTTCCCAATGGCTGAAATTGGATTATTATTCTATTTTATTTATGTACGCTGACCATGCTGCCAATCTACGTTTCGATTTCTCAGAAACTTTCTTCAATTCAATTCGAATTTTACGATATTACAAATGAACCATAACTATGTAACCCTATTCTTAATAGATTGATTCCGAAGTAGCATACCCAAATTATAAAAAAGCCCATAGAAGCCACAATTGCCGAATTTACACCTTCCACCCTTTTATTTGTTCGAATATGTAAAAAAATGGCAAATACTGTCCAAGTAATAAATGCCCAAGTTTCCTTGGGGTCCCAACTCCAATATGAACCCCACGCCTCGTTAGCCCATACCGCTCCTGACAGAATCCCTATGGTTAAAAAGAGAAATCCTAGACTAATAATACGACAACTCCAATAATCCAATTGGTGAAGCAATTGAGACCTATAATAATTTACAGAAGAAGTAAGAAAGGTGCTTAGTAAAATATTCTTTCTTTCAGTCAGGTATTGAATATTCGAAAATGGTACATTTAATAACTTATTTCTTTTACCAAAGACAAAGACCCTTTTACTTTTTCGAAATGTAATGATTAGAAGAGCTATTGATAATAACGATCCACACAAAAGAGCTGCGTAGCTCAATATCATCATACTTACGTGCATCATTAACCACTGGGATTGGAGAGCGGGCACTAATTTTTTGGATTTATGCAGTTCAGCTAAAAGCCCCGAAGTAGCAAAGCCTTGGGTAAACAGAGCACTTGGGTAGCTTATTACGCTTAAATAATTTTTATCGTTTTTTAAATATGGAAGCATGTTAATAATGGATAAATTCCATGAAAGAAAAATTAATGAGTCGTATAAATCACTTAATGGAAAATCTCCTGAATAAGTCCAACGAATTATTAATAATCCTGTTATACAGAAAAAAGAAACTAGCATCCCCTTTTCTGAGGAATCATATAGTCCTACGATTTCATCGAATACTAAGCTTATAAAATGAATTGTAATTAGAATTGAAACGACCGAAAAAGAGATATGGTTAAATATGTGCTCTAAAGTCAAAAATATCATACAAATAAAAAAAATGAAGAAAATGAAGTCAGGGTTCCTCCAATTGACATATAAGAAAATAAGAAACAGAAATCGGAAATTTCATTTCATTTATTTTTTCATTTTCATTTTAATATAGATTATTAATGTGATGTGGGTTTTTCTATTGAGTTTTCTATTGAGAATGAAAAAGAGGATAGTAGTATGGTCGCCCTAGATGTAGTTGCTTTCTTGTAGAAGGCATTTTGCCGCCACTCGGACTCGAACCGAGATGCTTTAGCACTGCTTCCTAAGAGCAGCGTGTCTACCGATTTCACCATGGCGGCGTGCTCCAAATTATCAAAATCTATGATAATCCATTTTTACATTTTTATTCAACTGTCTAGATTCTAGATCTAGAAAATCTCGACATCCCGTTTTGTCAAAGAGTCTTGGCCTTTTGTGGAAAAAATGTGGAAAAAATCGATCCGATTTCTCATCTATTATATGGCTACTGACGTAGGTCAAGCAGTCGGCTATTTTCCATTTGCGGGTTTATGATCCATAGTAGTTAAACCCATTTTTTTATGGATAGTAGATTTTATAGAAAAGGATTTTAAACCCGAAAAGAAAAATACGTTTAGAAATACAATAGATCAAAGAAAGATATAAGTAATGCAACTATGAATCTCACGGGGAGTTCGATCCTGGCTCAGGATGAATGCTGGCGGTATGCCTAACACAGGCAAGTCGGACGGGGAGGGGGAGTGGTGTTTCCAGTGGCGGCCAAGGGTACACTTCAACACAACCCAATAAAACATTAAAATATTTCCCGTCCCAAAAGAGGAAAAAACGGAACCGCTATCTAAATCTAAAGAAATGCGTTGAGAAAGGGCAGATGTTTCGAACTCTTCTCTCAAAGATGAAAGATGTCTCGAACCCTTCTCTCAAAATGGACTATCGCCCAAACATATATGCCGTGGTTCTTCACTTCGACAGGGTACAAATAGTTCAATTTGCTATTTTTAGATAATTTTTAAGACCTATTGCTGATACTCAGTCTAGGTATCCGTCAAAAATTTGTATCCCCCTTTTATGCTATTACGGGTGATATTAGAGAAGATCTTAGGTACGCAGGGGGTCGTTAGGCCTTGGCAAATTCTTCAGCAAAGGTGGGTTCTTCTGCAAAGGAATCGGATAAGGGAGATTTCGAGTACGTGTTTTTTACGCAACCTCCCTCTGTCCGCAGAAATTATTCATTGAAATCATGAGTCACCATTGATATCGACACATCTGAGATCGCAAGATGCTTTGGAGTTCCTCTATTCAGTCCTTTTCCTTCTTCTTGTTGGTGGATATCTCGTTTGTATATATCTTTAACCGTCTTTCCAAATACTATGGCGAGTTACAGACAGAGCTCAAAAAGGTCAAATCTTTGATGATTCCATCATACACGATTGAGTTGCGAAAACTTCTGGATAGGTATCCTACATCTGAACTTAATTCTTTCGGGCTAAGGTTAAAGATTTCGAGTTGCTATGGAAGAATTAAAGGATTCTCTTTCTGTCGGCGGCAATTTGAATATAAATCTCAGAAATCGCATTGATGAGATTGCTGAGATTTATATCATTGATCCCCTAAGTATCATACCAAATCCCATCGATCGAATCACTTTTTCCATAAATACGAGACATCTAAGTCATACAAGTAAAGGGATCTATTCATTGATAAGAAAAAGAGAAAAGGCGTATGGTGCTTGGATTGATGATAAAATAGAATCCTTCCTCTTGACCTCTGTGGTTATTGATGAGAACGACAGAGGCAACCTGCTTCAGTTTTGCAACCTCTCCTTAACGACAGAAAAAAGGATTGATCAAATTCTATTGAGTCTGACCCATAGTGATCATTTACCAAAGAATGACCCTGGTTATCAAATGATTGAAGAACCGGGAGAGGTTTTCTTACGACACTTATTTGACATTCAGAAAAAAGATTTAATGGATTATGAGTTCAATACATCCTGTTTAGCAGAAAGACGGGTATTCCTTGCTCATTATCAGACAATTTCACAAACCTCGTGTGGGGTTAATGGTTTTCATTTACCATCCCGCGGAAAACCCTTTTCGCTCCGTTTAGCTCTAGCCCGTCCCAGAGCTATTTTAGTGATAGGTTCTGTAGGAACTGGACGATCCTATTTGGTCAAATCCCTAGCGAAAAACACCCACTCCCCCCTTTTTACCTTAGAGGTGGGGGCGCGCTCTTCCTGGCCCCAGCATATTGTTGATAACTATAGTGGAAAGTTTGAGTATGTTAATACAGGTCCTATTTTGGATATGGATGGGGAGAGGAGTGATTCTCCTGTTTCCGAGGATGATGAGTTTCGTATTCCTGCTATTCATGACGATGACGAGACTGAGGATCAGGATGAGATGGATACGAGACGTGATCTTGATCGTAGTGATTAGAGGCATGCTATTGAGGATATGATTGATGCGGAGATTTCTATTGATGCTGAGTTAAATACTCTACCTGAGTCCAGTTGCCGCGGCGAACTTGAGGATGATCTGTGGGTGGAGATGGAGGTGTTTTGGCTGGAGAACTGGGATCAGTACCTACTTGCTATCTCCCTTCAATTCGAATTAGTAAGAGCAATGACTCCTTGCATATTATGAATTCCAAACATTCATAATATGTATCTGGAGGATAGCGCAACCCTCGGCGTCGGCGGATTACTGAACTCTCTCTCTGGGGATTGTGAAGGACGTTCCACTAGAAATACTCTTGTTATTGCTTCGACTCATATTCCAAAAAAAGTGGATCCCCCTCTAATAGCTCCAGATAGATTCAATACATGCATCAAGATACGAAGGCTTCGTAGTACACAACAACGAGAGAGCTTTTTCACTCTTTCATACATATACTCGGGGATTTCACTTGGAAAATAAAATTTTCCATACTAATAGATTCGGGTCTATAGCCACAGAGGATCTTGCAGCACTTACCAATGAGGTGAGGCCCTATCGATTAGTATTACACAGAAGAAATCCATTCTAGACACTAATACAATTCGATTTGCTCTTCATAGGCAAACTTGGGCTTTGCGCTCCCAAATAATACCGGTTCCGGATCATGGGATCCTTATCCTTTTCTATCAGACAGGAGGGGCTCTTGCACAAAATGTACTTCTAAGTAATGGTCCCATAGATCCTATATCTGTCTATATAAAGAAGAAATCGTGTAACGAAGGTAATTTGGATTTGTACAAATGGCACTTTGAACTTGGAACGAGCATGAAGAGGTTGACGATACTTCTTTATCTTTTGAGTTGTTCTGCCGTATTGATCGCTCATAACCTTTGGTCTCTACTTGAGCCCGATGACAAAAATGAGATAGCTCCTTGGGAACTTGTTGAGAATGATTCGAATCTAGTCTAGTTCAGCGCCTATTAGAAGTAGAAAGCGCTCTGGTGGGATCCTCACGGACAAAAAAAGATTGCAGTCGGTTTGATAATGATCGAGTGCCATTGCTTTTTTGGCCCGAACCAAGGAATCCCTTAGATATAATTATGATGCAAAACGGATCTTCTTCTATCTTTGAAGAAGGGAGGGGGGCCCGGCCTAGAGGAGCCTTGATTCAATCACAATCACATAGTTTGGGCTCCAAGAGTATGGAGCCCTTGAGTAGTTTTATTTGATTGTATCGATATCGGAGAGGATGAGCTTGAAGACGAAGAGGCTGAGCTTCAAGATGAAGAGGATGAGGCTGAGCTTCAAGAGTTTCAAGATCTTGAAGATCCTCAAGATGAAGAGAGTGGGCTTCAAGAGCTTCAAAAGGAAGAGGCCGGTCTTTATCTTTATGAAGAAGCTGTTCAGCTTGAAGCTCAAGAGACTGGGCTTCAAGCTCAAAAGGATGGGCTTCAAAAGTATAGTCCGGGGTTGTTGCAGAGTGGAACCATGAAGTACCAGACACGAAATAGATTTTTCACAGAACAAGGCTTCTTTCAAGCAAACCGATCCATTTTGGACCCCGGGGATTCGCTCTTTTTCCTATTCAAAGACCAGCCCTTTGTCTCTGTGTTTTCGCATCAAGAATTTTTTGCAGATGAAGAGACATCAAAAAAAGGGCTTCTTGCTTTTCCTTTCCAAGAAGTTCTTTCATCCCCAGGTTACCGCTGGTTTATCAAGAAGAGGCAAGAAAGGCACTTCGAATTCTTGATTCATCGCGAGAGATGGCTTAGAACCAATAGTTCATTATCTAATGGATTTTTCCGATCTAAGACTCTATCTGAGAGTTATGAGTATTTATGAAATCTCTTCCTATCTAACGGAAGGCTATTGGATTAAATGACGAAGACTTTGTTGAGAAGGGGATGGATTTTCACGGATGAAATGCAAATTGGATTCATGTAACAGGAGAGGGTTTTCCCATTACTTAGCCGAAAAGATATGTGGCCATGAAATAGGGATTAAGTGGAACAGAATGGGCTGGTTTCTTCCCTATTGTTCCGTGGACC